TATTCCTATCTTAATTCAAAGTTCCTAGACGGGGCCATTTACATAGAACATATTACTATTCTAATTACTCTATTCCAAATCAGACGAGAAGTCATTATTCATTACTAAAATACGTCTCCGTATTGAAATTTAGGTATTCAAAAAAAGGGTATCTTTTATTGGTTTTAATAACAGTAACAGAAAAAAAGCTCTATTTTCTACTTTCTACTGTCTGCATCTATCTATCCAATTTTATTCCTATGAAATACCAGACAAACGTAACAATCTTAGAATAGAAGGGGTATAATGAAATTCAGAAAATTCTTTAATTGTGTTTTTTCCCATACAAATGATTCTTTTTATTTGATTAATGGGGACAACAAACAAGAAATTAGACGAAATTCATTACATTATATAAATTATATATATATATATATAAGCAATATAAAAATCTAACAAATACTCAAACTTATTGAATATTCTAAAATTGAAAAATATTCAATATATTCTATATATTCTAAAATATATATATATTCTTAAATAATAAGAAATAATTCTAATTAGATTTTAGATTAGAAAAAAAAAAAATAAAGAAATCGAAAGGGAATGCTCTTATCTTATTCGAATATTTTATTCAAAATGTCTTGTGATCTTCAACCAATTCTGTGCTTCAATATAATTTCCAGGAGTAAGTGCTATAGCTTGTTTCCAATACTCCGCGGCTTGATCGAACCAAGCCTCCGCAATTTCAGAATCTCCCTGCTGAATGGCCTGTTCCCCTCGGTCGGAATAGGCGAGTCAATTCCTTCCCTTAGAACCGTACTTGAGGGTTTCCTACCTCATACGGCTCAGCAGTCAATTCTTTTGATATCCCTTTTTTTTTCTCGAGTTAATCAAAAGAGGTTAATTGCATGAGTTTCAAACTTTAATTTTGATTTGATTAATAATAAAAATCCGTTTTATCTTTTCTCCCACCTTCAGCAGAATAACGCATAGGTGTTCTACTAGCATTCTAAATCTTATTTTCATTCGAATTTTTTGAAAGGTAACTATCTCGATTTCATATATCAATTTCTATAGAATTTTAGAAAAAGACCTTCCCTCATAAGAAAGAAAAGACTTACTATCTTTGGGATCTGATGCTACACCGCTGCTTAATCTTTTAGGGGGTCGACTCCGTTACATAAGTAGATTCCGAACTTTTGTCTCATATTATGACATAGGTAAGCAGTTCTTATTGTATCGACCAAAAATCTCGCTAATTGATCTTTACGGTGCTTCCTCTATCAATTAGATCCTTTATCCATAGAATAAAGTATCGCGGCATCTTTCTTTCTTCATATTTCGATTTCTATGAAATTATTTTCTACAGCTGATAAAAATCGTTGTTTTGGACGATGCATATGTAGAAAGCCCCCTTTTTTTTTACTATTTTTTTTTGACTAGTAGATTGATTTTCTTTTGCTCTTTTTGTTCTTTCTATAGTAGAGATAGTCGCACGTAATGACAGATCACGGCCATATTATTAAAAGCTTGTGGTAAGAAAGGGTTTCGTTCTAGTGCCCGAAAATAATATTCCAAAGCTTTTGTGTGTTCTCCATTACTTGTGTGAATAAGGCCTATATTATAGAGTATATAACTTCGATCATAGGGATCAATTTCTAGCCGCATAGCTTCATAATAATTCTGTAAAGCTTCTGCGTAATTTCCTTCGGATTGAGCAGACATCCGTTACGGTCGTCATTCGATTCCAAGAATCTCCGTTCCAGAACCGTACATGAGATTTTCATCTCATACGGCTCCTCCTTTATGTGCATAATGAACCTAGCCTAATACCTAATACCAAAAAGGAGTGAAAAATTCTCATTATGAACTGAACGGGACTAGTGTTTTTACAAGAAATTTCTAGCCAACCTTCCGGCAAAAGATCTTGTCTTAACATCAAACATGTTGGTACTAGATAAAAATGTTAAGTGAACTTCAACAATTTCTTTGTCCTCAACGCCCCTTAATTTATAGGAATTAGTCACTTCAACAGTCTTCGATGGCTATACGGGTATCCAAAGTACGAATGAGATGGATATTTGTTGTCCCAACCATTCTTCTTAGTCCCGATCCCAATAAAGAAAAGGGAAAATTTCTAACAAAGTCTTTGTCTTGTTGATTCCTAAGCGTAGTGCTTCTTCCTTTATGCCGCCTATTGGTACTAATAGAGTAGGAGTAGGGTTAGGTTAACCTGAAATACATAACCCATATCCGTAGGCGTAACCTTTCGCTCAATGCTCTAATCGACAATTAAAGCATTTGAGGCTGCATTAATCGAGGATACACGACAGAAGGAATTGTTTTTTTAGAAACTTCACCTTCAACAAGCGTAGAGCTCTTTCAAATCTTTTTATCCCGGCCAATGCGCCTTTCTCTTAAAGTGGTCAATAAAAAAATCAAATCACACCATCTCTGTAATAGGTAAATGCCTCTTTTTCTCCTGAAGTTGTCGGAATTATTCGTAATAATATATTGGCTACAATTGAAAAGGTCTTATCAATAAAATTTCCAGTTATCCGAGATCTAGGCATAGGTAGCAATCCACTTTTTAATTTCTTTAAATTACCTCTTACTTCTCGCGAGAAAACGATCCCACAAAAAAGTAATTGTAGAGTACGAAATAACATAAAAACAGACTTAACTCATAAAAAAAGATAGATAGATAGACCCTTCGATTTGTTCCAATTCCTTGATTTAAGCCAGTATAGATATCAGAAAAAGCGAGGAAGGCCATGTTCGCAAACATGAATCGATATATACATGAATAGATATATATCTTTATTGATAGATATATATCTATATTGTATTGTTTTGATGAAAAAGTTTTTGATCAAAACAACAAAAACAAAAAAGCATTTCCTTGGAGAGGATAAAGATAATGGTTTTTTGTTTTGATGAAAAGGTTTCGATTCGATTTTTAGAGTTTTTTCTAGTTAGAATTAATTGGACGTACTGTACCTATCCAAATACAACATCTAATTTAATAGAGATGAATCGTGATTTAGTCGCTTTCTGGGCCATAATCATTATGTAGGAGAGATGGCCGAGCGGTTGAAGGCATAGCATTGGAACTGCTATGTAGGCTTTTGTTTACCGAGGGTTCGAATCCCTCTCTTTCCAATAACTTTCTTTGTCTTTTTTTATCTTTCAAATTTCTTAAAGAATTTGAAAGATCAAAATAGATAAAATGGTAAGAATATTAAATTATAAAGCAAGGAATTCTTTTTTCATTTTATTCTTCACGTCCAGGATTACGTCCTGGATCATTAGATAAAAATCCGAAGATGAAGAGAGAAACAAAGAATATTACTACTGTGTAAACAAAGAATTTAAGAGTAAGCATTCGACAATCTCCAAGATCTTTTTTTGGTTTTGCAAAAAAAAAAAAGAAACTAGATTCCCTTTATTTTCTATTACATATTCTATTTCCATACCAAGAAAGGAAGAAGCGGTTTCTAGAAATTTATAGAAATATAGAAATAGAAAAAAAAATTCGAAATTTCTTTCTAATAAGAATAAAGTCTTTCATTCCCACAAATTTTCTTTCAATTTCTATTAGATAGATTGTGAGGAACCCAATGAATGGGTTCTCTTTCGATCGAATGGAAAATCAATCAGAATCAGCAAATGCGTTAATCCAGATTTTTCGCATCTAGACAAAAATTTCTTTGAATTAACAATTTTTATTAGAAGACTTATCTGATCTTAGAAATTGTTAGAATTTTTTCTCGAATAAATCGATAATTCTTCTGGGACAGTATTCAAAATCTTAGCGAAAACTTACAGCAGCTTGCCAAACAAAAGCTAATAGAAAAAAGAACAGAGGGATTACTGGCATAACATCTATTATTGGATTCAAAAAAGCGTATGCTTCCGGCAATTTTGTAAACAAAAAACTGCTTGAATAAAGGGCAAAATTAAGACAGATACAAATGAAACTAAAAATATTAAGCATAACAAACATCTTTTTCTTAAAGATAATTGTATTTTGACTTTTGATTGAGTTATTAATATCCCATTGATATAAAAATTGATATTTAAAGTAAGGTAGACTAAAAACTTTAAACTCACCCAATCCAAAATCCTTCAATTCTCAATTAAAAAAAGAAAAGAATAGAAGAAATCCTATTTTCATACAATATCTTAATTGAATTATCTATTATGATCAATAAATTTCGTTTAATTCGATATTTACACATATCAAAATCCAAACAACCAGGGAATCTATCTGGTTCAGAGATATTTGGCCGGTAATTGATGAAGAGCCAATACGAATATTAACATTAATATTAATATTCGTTTTAATTAATGTTAAATCGAAATGGAAATGGGGCGTCGCCAAGTGGTAAGGCAACGGGTTTTGGTCCCGCGATTCGAAGGTTCGAATCCTTCCGTCCCAAAGCATATTGCTTCTATATATGCATATGCATATTTCTTTTTTTTTTTTATAGAAAAAAAAAGGTATTCCTAGAATATGAATAGAGAACGAAATGAGAAAAAATAGATATAATGGTAAAGGTTCTTCTGGAGGATGGAGGTAGATCAAAGGCCTCTAGAAACATATAATAAGTTTTATCTTGATAAAAAAAAAATGATTTGAAGTTCTGGTAATTCATTCTGGTAATTCATATAGAATTAGATAAAGTTAGAATGTCAACGAAATCTATAAAATCATCAAATTCATTAGAGTCAATTAGCCTATGATTTAAATTGTTTTTAATCTTATTGATAGAAATTAAGACTAAGATTCAGATGGATGGAAAAATCAAGTAACTAAATGAAGTAATTTAGCCTCAAAATTGGATAATTTGCCATTATCTTCAATCTGTTGTTTTTCATTGTTTGGGCTTTGCTAGTCTTCGTATATTGAGATTGAATCTCGAATAATGTTAAGAAATTTTTCCGAATTCTTTATTAATTTTCTTTTTCTACTTATTTCTACTTATGGTTTTTATGTGTATCTATGTAAATATTCTCTATGTAGTGCCAATCCAAGTCCGGAGTTTTTATTATAAGTTTCTAAGTTTTTTTATTTTATATTCTACATAATGATAATGCTTTTTTTATTATGCATTTAATTGTTATTCTTTATTATTTTATATTCTATAATTTTTCTCTAATAAATTTAGAAATAGTCAATTTCATTTTTGAAAATTGAATTCATTTGAATTTGAGTTAATTCTTTTGTTTTATTCATTATCTCTTTTTTATTAACACATTTACATTGATATTGACAACAATGTATCAGATAAATATAATCCAATCTGGGGAATTGGATCTTATTTGTGGATTCATTTTTCCCTATTCCATAGCTTTGCTTTTTTTCTTCATTCAAATACAACTAAAATGAAAATGATGGGGTTGTCAAAATTTCTGTGATACAATTTTTTTTTATTGTTATTGAAAAAAAAAAAAAAGAAACCTTAAGCAATGTGTTACGCTATTCATAGCGTAAGAAATAACAAATTTTCTATTTTTTATTTTATTTTCGAACTTTTTTTTTTTTGATTCCTTTTTGATATTATCCCTTCTTTTGTTCAAAAGTTCAAAATCGATTCGAATTTTTTTTTTCATTTTGTGTTCATTTCTTGCTAGTTTAATTTTTGAATTGTGTCGTACGATTCCATGGTTTTATTTATTTTGATTTCGATTCTATCTCCATAACCAAATTTTTTGAGTTGGGTTGCTAACTCAATGGTAGAGTACTCGGCTTTTAAGTGCGGCTAACCGCTTTTACGCATTTGTATGAAGAAAGGGTTCGTCCATACCATCGGTATGGTTTGTAAGACTATGACTGATCCTAAAAGGAATGAGTGGAAAAAATAGCATGTCATATTAATGAATAATTCTGAGAATATTTTATTCTTACCAGACCGATTCCAAACCCTGTTTCAATTGTTTGTGTGGAACATAACAAAATGAATCAAAGTTGGGTCGAGTTAAAGTTAATATTAATAAATAAATGGACAGAGCTATACCGCTCCAATTCAAAATTCAAAATGAAATTATAGGGCAACAAAAAAGAAAGGAGCTCTCGTTCTTAATTGGAATGATTTTCCAATTGAATTCTTAATTCGATGTTAAAAATCGATTAGTGCCGGATGTGGAAAACCCCAATGAATTTTAAATTTTTTGAATGAGTCCTAACTATTAGCCATTTTCTTCCAGCAGGGTGGCTGAATGTGTAGAAGAAATAGTATATTGATAAAAAAGAAATTCCAAAATCAAAAGAGCGATTGGTTTGAAAAAGTAAAGGATTTCTGACCATTTAGATGGAAAAAAGAAAAGATAGAGAGTCCGTTGATGCTTTTACCTATTTCTGAGGTATCTATTATATATACCTTTTTGTTTTTATGATATCGCACTATGTATCATTTAATAAATAAGCCAAGAAATCGCCGCTTCAATCAAATCGAATTGAAAATGAAAATACAGAAATATCCAAGATATTTCGAACTAGATAGATCTCAAAAAAACGCCTTTCTATACCCACTTTTGTTTCGGGAGTATATTTATACCCTTGGTGGTTTCAATAGATCGATTTTATTCGAAAATATAGGTTATGATAGTAAATTTAGTTTACTAATTGTAAAACGTTTAATTGCTGGAATATATCAAAAGAATCTCTTAATTTTTTCTTTTAATGAGTCGAACCAAAATCGATTTTTTAGGTACAACAAAAAATTGTATTCTAAAATGATATCAGAAGGCTTTTCCGTCATTGTGGAAATTCCATTTTCCCTACAATTAGTATCCTCTTTAGAAAGGTTAAAAATTATAAAATCTCATAATTTACGATCAATTCATTCAATATTTTCTTTTTTGGAGGGCAAATTGTCGCATTTAAATTATGTGTTAGATGTACTAATACCTTATCCCATCCATCTAGAAAAATTAGTTCAAATTATTCGTTACTGGGTGAAAGACCCTTCTTATTTCCATTTATTACGACTCTTTCTTCACGAATATGGGAATTGGAACACTCTTATTATTTCAAATAAATTTCGTTCGATTTTTGCGAAAAGTAATCCAAGATTTTTTTTATTCCTATATAACTCTTATATATATGAATACGAATCCGTCTTCTTTTTTCTTCGTAACCAATCCTCTCATTTACGATCAACATTTTATCGGGTCTTTCTTGAGCGAATATATTTCTATGGAAAAATAGAACATTTTGCAGAAGTCATTGCTAATGATTTCGGGGCCACCCTATGCTTGTTCAAGGATTTTTTCATACATTATATTAGATATCAAGGCAAATCCATTCTGGCTTCAAAGAATCCCCTTCTTCTGATGAAAAAATGGAAATATTATCTTGTCATTTTATGTCAATGTCATTTTTATGTATGGTTTCCACCAGAAAAGATCCGTATAAACTCATTATCTAAGCATTCTCTTACCTTTTTGGGCTATCGTTCAAGTGTACGACTAAATCTTTCAGTAGTACGGAGTCAAATGCTAGAAATTTCATTT